TTCATAACTCGAAAGTTTCTCCGGGCCTTTACTAATCGTAGCTAAAACTCCGGAAATTCGAAATGCCACGATCGGAATAACGCTTGATATTATTAGAAATGCCCAGAAAATATCATATTCATAAAGCAGAAACATGGATGTACTCCTATGAATGTGGAAAATATATCGGATTAGTTGATTCAAATTGGAATTTTCAAGTCCCCCCTCACTGTTTAGTCAAAACAACAATTCGGTTTAATCGAACCATCTAGTTTTCTTTGTTTGCTATCGTACATGTCTCGTTTCAAGATTTATTGCCTGGAATTTGATTTCCGTTCTACTTACTCTAAAAACTAGAAGTAAGTAATCATGTGTAGTAAAATTCCTAGGATTTTCTATCTAAGTGTTTATAATGTATTGGTGTGGTATATCCATATAGACATAAATGGAATAGTACACTTTTTTGATTAGATACAAAAAGAGAAACCTACTTGTTTTGTGTTTTACTAGGTATGGTATACCAATCAAAAAGCCTATTTGACAATGTTTATACGAAAACTTATAAAATATCTTTTTTCAAACTATGGCTTATCCACAAATCCAGTTGGTCGATCTTAGATCCATTTCACTTCTATTAGATTTTGGGTTAGATTTTCTTTTTTTATTTTTTTTTTTGTTTTAAGCGGGCTCATATTAGGATTTTTACTCCCAAAATTCATCAGAATTGGGTAGATATACAAAAGAGTATCACCAATTCCGTGATTGTGCACAGGAAAATTCATAGGTAATTAATCTACCAATACAAACTACCAATACAAAGATTAATGAAGAAAATGGGTTTGTTTATCCGAAATTCTAAGACTACTGATTGGATCTATTGGCATGCGGTTTTTCAGTCTTAGGCTCTGCTGTAAATAATCTCCGTGAGCGAACTTATGGAAATAGATATTTTTCCGATAAACCAAGTCACTCCACAGTTCCAAACAATAAAAGAATAGGGAAATGACAACTATAACATTTTTGTATCATTTTATTTCATTTAGGGCTATACGGACTCGAACCGTAGACCTTCTCGGTAAAACAGATCAAACTTGTTATTATCAAAATGAGTCGAACTGTTTCAAAAACCCAACATGCAGTTTTTTGCATTGGGCTCTTTCATTAACTAATAGAAATATCAGCTAGTCTGCCATACTTTTTTTTTTGAAAGAAAGATTAAGGAGATGGCTCCATGCCCTTTGATTCATTACTGATCTAGGAGCACTACCAAAGTGTTTCAAAGAAGGGTTATCTTGACGTAGGTCTGCTATGGCCTTGATCAACCTAAGTTAAATAGAGTCTCTATCGGCTCTGCTTAAAGCATAAAATATGCAACTTTATACACCTTAAAGCTCATAGGATGAAAAGAGATTTTTTTGAAGTCCTTGTGCTCATTCTGCCTAGCATTGAATAAACATTCACCCTATCAATATCTCAAATCCAAGGCCCGGGTTATTTAGCGCATAACTAAATAGGCACCGAACCTTTTGTCAGGCTATTGTTCCCTCAAAGTCATGGAGTAAGACATGGATTTCTCAAGAAGATCAAATCTTTTGATTACATGATGGGCTTCTCTGAAAAACATTGGCGCACGTGTAAACGAGTTGCTCTACCAACTGAGCTATAGCCCTTATGCTTGTAATACAAATTTTATTATCTAACTAATTTATTGTCAAGATGAATATTCTACGATCCAACATCATAACTCTTTGATCTTTTTGAGTGATATTGCTTATAAAGAATATTCCATTTATAATCCATCGACGGGATGGGTCCCGTTTGTTTCTCTTTGTCATGATAAATGACCTACTTAACTCAGTGGTTAGAGTATTGCTTTCATACGGCAGGAGTCATTGGTTCAAATCCAATAGTAGGTAGAACTTATTAGATAGCAGAGTCAACGGTAGCTAATAAGTTTTTATATTCATCTATTAAATAGATTGACATTTGCATCAGAATTCAATTTCACTGGATTCTATTTGATTGTATTCAATCGGCAGTTCAAAAGAACTTAGAAGCAAAGTCTCTTTTGCTTAGTCGGGTACACAAACGAGTTATGAAATTGTATTGATAGCCTCTACTCGTGTCCTAGCTCGTCTGAGAGCTAGATTTGCCTCAATTGTTTGTCTCTTACCTTCAGCTTTCTTCAAATTAGTTTCTGCTTTTTCAAGAGTTTGTTGAGCTTCTTGGGGATCAATGTCACTACCCTTTTCTGCATCATTTACTAAAATAATGATTTCATTATTACCTATTCGAGCAAAACCGCCCATCAGAGCCATCGTTAACCATTGGTTGTTAAGGCGTATTCTTAAAATACCTATATCTACAGCTGTAGCAATAGGAGCGTGGTTTGGTAATACGCCAATTTGGCCACTATTAGTAGATAAAATGATTTCTTTCACTTCGGAATCCCAAACAATTCGATTAGGGGTCAGTACACAAAGATTTAAGGTCATTTCTGCAATTTGCTCTCCATTTCTAA